GTTAATGTAGCTTAAACTTTTATAAAGCAAGACACTGAAAATGTCTAGATGGGCATTATTGCCCCGTCAACATAAAGGTTTGGTCCTGGCCTTTCTATTAGTTCTTAGCAGACTTACACATGCAAGCATCCGCATCCCAGTGAGAATGCCCTCCAAATCATCAAAGACTAAAAGGAGCGGGCATCAAGCACACTACACTAGTAGCTCACAACGCCTTGCTTAGCCACACCCCCACGGGATACAGCAGTGACAAAAATTAGGCTATGAACGAAAGTTTGACCTAGCCATGCTAGTTAGGGTTGGTAAATTTCGTGCCAGCCACCGCGGTCATACGATTGACCCAAATTAATAGACACCCGGCGTAAAGAGTGTCGAGGAACAATATAAAAATAAAGTCAAGCCTTAATTAAGCTGTAAAAAGCCATAATTAAAATTAAGTTAAACTACGAAAGTAACTTTACCATAAACCGAGTACACGATAACTAAGACCCAAACTGGGATTAGATACCCCACTATGCTTAGTCGTAAACCTAAATAGTTCTCAAACAAGACTATTCGCCAGAGTACTATCGGCAACAGCCCAAAACTCAAAGGACTTGGCGGTGCTTCATATCCTTCTAGAGGAGCCTGTTCTGTAAACGATAAACCACGATTAACCTCACCAATCCTTGCTACTTCAGTCTATATACCGCCATCTTCAGCAAACCCTAAAAAAGGAATGAAAGTAAGCACAACTATTGCACGTAAAAACGTTAGGTCAAGGTGTAACCTATGGATTGGGAAGAAATGGGCTACATTTTCTATAATAAGAACACCCCTTAAACTTACACGAAAGTTTTTATGAAATCTAAAAACTAAAGGAGGATTTAGCAGTAAATTAAGAATAGAATGCTTAATTGAATAAGGCCATGAAGCACGCACACACCGCCCGTCACCCTCCTCAAGTGCCACAGCTAAAGCCTCAGATCACTAACCCGTGCTAAGCAAGCGTACAAGAGGAGACAAGTCGTAACAAGGTAAGCATACCGGAAGGTGTGCTTGGATAAACAAGATGTAGCTTAAACAAAGCATCTAGTTTACACCTAGAAGATTTCACAACTCGTGCACATCTTGAACTACATCTAGCCCATACTCCTCCTCATCACTACTACTATTAATCAGTCAAATAAAACATTCACCATGCATCTAAAGTATAGGAGATAGAAATTTAATCATCAATGGCGCTATAGAGAAAGTACCGTAAGGGAAAGATGAAAGAATTATTAAAAGTAGAAAAAAGCAAAGTTTACCCCTTGTACCTTTTGCATAATGATTTAACTAGTAATAATTTAGCAAAGAGACCTTAAGTTAAATTACCCGAAACCAGACGAGCTACCTATGAGCAGTAACCAGAACAAACTCATCTATGTGGCAAAATAGTGAGAAGACTTATAGGTAGAGGTGAAAAGCCTAACGAGCCTGGTGATAGCTGGTTGTCCAAGAAAGGAATTTCAGTTCAACATTAAACAATACTAAAAGCCATATTAAGCTTCAACGTATGTTTAACTGTTAGTCTAAAAAGGTACAGCTTTTTAGAAACGGATACAACCTTTACTAGAGAGTAACATAAACTTAAACCATAGTTGGCTTAAAAGCAGCCACCAATTAAGAAAGCGTTCAAGCTCAACAACAAAAACAAGTTTTAATCCCAACAATAAATAAAACAACTCCTAGCCTGACTATTGGACCAATCTATTTAACTATAGAAGAGATACTGTTAATATGAGTAACAAGAAAAATTTTCTCCTTGCATAAGCTTATATCAGTAACTGATAATATACTGATAGTTAACAGCTAATAAATATAACCTAACACTAAACTATTTATCAACTATACTGTTAATCCAACACAGGTATGCACTAAGGAAAGATTAAAAAGAGTAAAAGGAACTCGGCAAACACAAACCCCGCCTGTTTACCAAAAACATCACCTCTAGCATAACTAGTATTAGAGGCACTGCCTGCCCAGTGACAATCGTTAAACGGCCGCGGTATCTTGACCGTGCAAAGGTAGCATAATCACTTGTTCTCTAAATAAGGACTTGTATGAATGGCCACACGAGGGTTTTACTGTCTCTTACTCCTAATCAGTGAAATTGACCTCCCCGTGAAGAGGCGGGGATAACACAATAAGACGAGAAGACCCTATGGAGCTTTAATTAATCAACTCAAAAAGCATACAATAATACCACCAAGGGGTAATAAAGCTTTATATGAGCTGACAATTTCGGTTGGGGTGACCTCGGAGTATAAAAAACCCTCCGAGTGATTAAAACTTAGGCCTACTAGCCAAAGTATATTATCACATATTGATCCAAGATTTTGATCAACGGAACAAGTTACCCTAGGGATAACAGCGCAATCCTATTCTAGAGTCCATATCGACAATAGGGTTTACGACCTCGATGTTGGATCAGGACATCCTAATGGTGCAGCAGCTATTAAGGGTTCGTTTGTTCAACGATTAAAGTCCTACGTGATCTGAGTTCAGACCGGAGTAATCCAGGTCGGTTTCTATCTATTACGCATTTCTCCCAGTACGAAAGGACAAGAGAAATAAGGCCAACTTTAAAAAAGCGCCTTCAAACAATTAGTGACCCAATCTCAACCTAATAACCTAGCGCAAACATACCCTGCCCAAGACCAGGGCTTTGTTGAAGTGGCAGAGTACGGCAATTGCATAAAATTTAAGCTTTTATACTCAGAGGTTCAAATCCTCTCTTCAACAAATGTTTATAATTAACATTTTAACACTTATTCTTCCTATTCTTTTAGCTGTAGCATTTCTAACACTAGTAGAACGCAAAATCCTAGGTTATATACAATTCCGAAAAGGCCCAAATATCGTAGGTCCATATGGCCTACTACAACCCTTCGCTGATGCAATTAAACTATTTACCAAAGAACCCTTACGACCAGCCACATCTTCCACCACCATATTTATAATTGCACCCGTACTCGCACTAACCTTAGCGCTCACAATATGAGCCCCCCTACCCATACCACACCCACTCATCAACATAAATCTAGGAGTACTCTTCATTCTAGCAATATCAAGCCTAGCTGTCTACTCTATCCTATGATCCGGATGAGCTTCAAATTCAAAATACGCCCTAATCGGAGCTCTACGAGCAGTAGCACAAACAATCTCATATGAAGTAACACTGGCTATTATTCTATTATCCGTACTTCTAATAAACGGCTCCTTTACCCTATCTACACTAAACACCACACAAGAAAAATTATGATTACTCTTCCCTTCATGACCATTAGCCATAATATGATTTATCTCTACTTTAGCAGAAACTAACCGAGCCCCTTTCGACCTTACAGAAGGAGAATCAGAGCTCGTATCCGGCTTTAACGTAGAATATGCTGCCGGCCCTTTCGCCTTATTCTTCCTAGCAGAATATGCCAATATTATCATAATAAATATATTCACAACCATCTTATTTCTAGGAGCATTCCACGATCCCCTCACACCAGAATTATGCACGACAAACCTAATCGTCAAATCACTATTACTAACAATATCCTTCCTATGAATCCGAGCATCTTACCCCCGATTCCGATATGACCAGCTAATACACCTCCTCTGAAAAAATTTCCTCCCACTAACACTAGCTCTCTGCATATGACACATCTCACTACCCATCATAACAGCAGGCATCCCACCCCAAACATAAAATAAGAAATATGTCTGATAAAAGAATTACTTTGATAGAGTAAATAATAGAGGTTTAAATCCTCTTATTTCTAGAATAATAGGAATCGAACCTACCCTTAAGAATTCAAAATTCTTCGTGCTACCACGCTACACCATAATCTATAGTAAGGTCAGCTAAATAAGCTACCGGGCCCATACCCCGGAAATGTTGGTTCATATCCTTCCCATACTAATTAACCCATTCGTCTCTATTACCCTACTAACAACCCTTGTCCTAAGCACAACAATTGTCACCATTAGCTCCCATTGATTATTCGCCTGAATCGGACTAGAAATAAATATAATAGCCATTATCCCCATCATAATGAAAAAACCTAACCCCCGAGCCACAGAAGCCTCAGCCAAATATTTTCTAACACAAGCCACAGCATCCTCATTACTTATACTAGCAATTATTATTAACCTAATACACTCCAGCCAATGAACTATCATAAAACTATTCGACCCAACAGCATCCATTCTAATAACAATAGCTCTAGCTATCAAACTAGGATTATCCCCTTTCCACTTCTGAGTACCAGAAGTTACACAAGGCATTCCCCTAAGCACAGGACTAATTCTACTTACGTGACAAAAACTCGCACCCATCTCAATCCTTTACCAAATTTCACCATCAATCAATCTATACCTAATAATTACTATATCCTTTCTATCAATCCTAATCGGAGGCTGAGGCGGACTAAACCAAACACAACTCCGAAAAATTATAGCCTACTCATCAATCGCCCATATAGGATGAATAACTGCTATTCTACTATACAATCCAACCCTCACCTTACTAAACCTACTAATCTACATTATAATAACCTTCACCATATTTATATTACTCATCCAAAACTCCACTACCACTACACTACTATTATCCCAAACATGAAACACAATACCTATTATAACAACTTTTACTATACTCACCCTACTTTCCATAGGAGGGCTCCCTCCACTCACAGGTTTTATACCCAAATGAATAATTATTCAAGAACTAACAAAAAACGACACTCTTATCCTACCTACCCTTATAGCCATCACAGCTCTACTCAACCTATACTTCTACATACGCCTTGCCTACTCCACAGCATTAACCCTATTCCCCTCCACCAATAACATAAAAATAAAATGACAATTCTACCCCACAAAACAAATAACCCTTCTACCAACAGCAATCGTACTATCTACAATACTTCTACCCCTCACACCAACACTCTTTGTCCTACTATAGGGGTTTAGGTTAAATAAGACCAAGAGCCTTCAAAGCCCTAAGCAAGTACAATTTTACTTAACCCCTGCCTAATAAGGATTGCAAGACTATATCTTACATCAATTGAATGCAAATCAAACACTTTAATTAAGCTAAATCCTCACTAGATTGGAGGGATACATCTCCCACGAACTTTTAGTTAACAGCTAAATACCCTAGTAAACTGGCTTCAATCTACTTCTCCCGCCGCGAGAAAAAAAAGGCGGGAGAAGTCCCGGCAGGATTGAAGCTGCTTCTTTGAATTTGCAATTCAAAATGATTATTCACTACAGGACTTGGTAAAAAGAGGACTTCACCCCTGTCTTTAGATTTACAGTCTAATACCTACTCGGCCATTTTACCTATGTTCATAAACCGATGACTATTCTCTACCAATCACAAAGACATTGGTACCCTGTATTTACTATTTGGTGCCTGAGCAGGAATAGTAGGTACTGGCCTAAGCTTGTTGATTCGTGCTGAATTAGGTCAACCTGGCACACTTATCGGAGATGACCAGCTTTATAATGTTCTAGTAACAGCTCACGCCTTCGTAATAATTTTCTTTATAGTTATACCTATCATAATCGGGGGCTTTGGAAACTGACTAGTACCCTTGATAATTGGAGCCCCTGACATAGCATTCCCTCGTCTAAACAACATAAGCTTCTGACTACTCCCCCCTTCCTTTCTACTACTAATAGCATCCTCAATAGTTGAAGCCGGCGCAGGTACAGGCTGAACTGTATACCCTCCTCTAGCCGGAAATCTAGCACATGCAGGAGCTTCAGTAGACCTTACTATTTTCTCTCTACATTTAGCCGGTGTATCTTCAATCCTTGGAGCTATCAACTTCATTACAACTATTATTAATATAAAACCACCTGCTATGACCCAATACCAAACACCCCTCTTCGTCTGATCAGTCTTGGTCACAGCAGTCTTACTTTTATTATCATTACCCGTCTTAGCAGCCGGAATTACTATACTATTGACTGATCGAAATCTAAACACAACCTTCTTCGACCCGGCAGGGGGAGGAGACCCAATCTTATATCAACACTTGTTCTGATTTTTTGGTCACCCCGAAGTATACATTTTAATTCTACCCGGCTTTGGAATAATTTCACATATTGTTACTTATTATTCAGGGAAAAAAGAACCTTTTGGGTATATAGGAATAGTATGAGCTATGGTTTCTATTGGTTTCCTGGGTTTCATTGTATGAGCTCATCATATATTTACAGTTGGGATAGACGTAGATACACGAGCATATTTTACATCAGCTACTATAATTATTGCAATTCCCACAGGAGTAAAAGTTTTCAGTTGACTGGCAACACTTCACGGAGGAAATATTAAATGATCCCCCGCCCTAATATGAGCTCTAGGCTTTATTTTCTTATTCACAGTAGGTGGTTTAACCGGTATTATCCTAGCTAACTCATCCCTAGATATCATTCTCCACGACACCTATTATGTGGTTGCTCATTTTCACTATGTGCTTTCAATAGGAGCTGTTTTCGCCATCATAGGAGGTTTTGTCCACTGATTCCCACTATTTTCAGGATATACACTCAACCCAACATGAACAAAAGTCCAATTTATAATTATATTCGTAGGTGTAAATATGACATTCTTCCCACAACACTTCCTAGGCCTATCTGGAATACCTCGCCGATATTCCGACTATCCAGATGCTTACACAACATGAAATACCATCTCATCAATAGGCTCATTCATCTCACTAACAGCAGTCATACTAATAATCTTCATTATCTGAGAAGCATTCGCATCTAAACGAGAAGTATTAGCAGTAGACCTCACCTCCACAAACCTTGAATGACTAAACGGATGTCCTCCACCATACCACACATTCGAAGAACCAGTATACATCAACCGAAAATATTCAAGAAAGGAAGGAATCGAACCCCCTCTAATCGGTTTCAAGCCAACAGCATAACCATTATGTCTTTCTTTATGAGTGAGATATTAGTAAAACCTTACGTAACTTTGTCAAAGTTAAATCACAAGTGAAAATCCTGTATATCTCCATGGCATATCCCTTTCAACTAGGCTTACAAGACGCGGCATCACCCGTCATAGAAGAACTTCTACAATTTCATGACCATGCACTAATGATCGTCTTCTTAATTAGCTCCTTAGTTCTTTATATTATTACACTAATACTTACAACCAAACTAACTCACACTAGTACAATAGACGCTCAAGAAGTAGAAACTATTTGAACTGTCCTCCCAGCCGTTATTTTAATCATAATCGCCCTACCCTCCCTACGAATTCTCTATATAATAGACGAAATTAATAATCCCTCCCTTACCGTAAAAACAATAGGACACCAATGATACTGAAGCTATGAATATACTGACTATGAAGACCTGAACTTTGACTCATATATAATTCCAACCTCAGATTTAAAACCAGGTGAATTACGACTATTAGAAGTAGATAATCGAATGGTTCTACCCATACAAATAACAATCCGAATACTAGTCTCCTCAGAAGATGTATTGCACTCATGAGCTGTCCCCTCCCTAGGCCTAAAAACAGACGCAATCCCCGGCCGCCTAAACCAAACAACCCTAATATCAACACGACCTGGCCTATTCTACGGACAATGTTCAGAAATCTGTGGCTCGAATCACAGCTTCATACCAATCGTTCTCGAACTAGTACCACTAGAGAATTTCGAAAAATGATCTGCATCCATATTATAATTTCACTAAGAAGCTAAAATAGCGTTAACCTTTTAAGTTAAAAATTGGGAATTATAAACTCCCCTTAGTGGCATGCCACAACTAGATACATCAACATGGCTCCTTACCATTCTCTCTATGATCTTCACCCTGTTCGCACTACTTCAGCTAAAAATCTCAAAGCACTTTTACTCTCCCTCCCCCAAACCAATGGATACCAAACTACAAAAGCAACAAACCCCTTGAAACCACACATGAACGAAAATCTATTTGCCTCTTTCATAATCCCAATTATACTAGGTATTCCTATTACTACTCTAATTATTATATTTCCCACCATACTATTCCCAACACCAAATCGATTAATCAATAACCGTGTAATTGCTATTCAACAATGACTTACCAAACTTACATCAAAACAACTGATAATTACACATAGCCCCAAAGGACAAACCTGATCTCTAATACTCATCTCACTCTTCCTCTTCATCGCTTCCACAAACCTTCTTGGAATATTACCTCACTCATTCACACCTACTACTCAACTCTCCATAAACTTAGGCATAGCTATTCCATTATGAGCTGGTACCGTCTTTATAGGTTTCCGTAATAAGACAAAAATATCTCTAGCCCACCTTTTACCGTTAGGCACACCCACTTTCCTAATTCCTATGCTGGTAATAATCGAAACTATCAGCCTATTTATTCAACCCTTAGCTCTGGCAGTACGACTAACAGCGAACATCACAGCAGGTCACCTATTACTACATCTAATTGGAAGCGCAACTCTTGCATTAATAAGCATTAACCTATTCACAGCTCTCATCACATTTATCATCCTCACTTTATTGGTCATCCTCGAATTCGCTGTAGCCCTAATCCAAGCCTACGTATTCACCCTACTAGTAAGCCTATACTTGCAAGACAATACATAATGACCCACCAAACCCACTCATACCACATAGTAAATCCCAGTCCTTGACCACTTACAGGAGCTCTCTCAGCATTTCTCATAACATCAGGCTTAATCATATGATTTCACTTCAACTCAATAATTTTACTGACTTTAAGTTTCTTAACAAATACCCTAACAATATACCAATGATGACGAGACATCATCCGAGAAAGTACTTTCCAAGGCCACCACACACCAACCGTCCAAAAGGGACTTCGATATGGCATAATTCTATTTATCTTATCAGAAGTCCTATTTTTTACGGGCTTTTTCTGAGCCTTTTACCACTCAAGCCTTGCCCCTACTCCCGAACTAGGAGGCTCCTGACCACCAACAGGTATCCACCCCTTAAATCCACTAGAAGTCCCACTCCTCAATACCTCCGTACTACTAGCTTCTGGCGTATCTATCACTTGAGCTCACCATAGTCTTATAGAAGGTAACCGCAAACACATACTCCAAGCCCTCCTCATTACAATTACACTTGGCCTCTATTTCACCCTACTCCAAGCATCAGAATACTATGAAGCCCCATTTACAATTTCAGACGGAGTTTACGGCTCCACTTTCTTCGTAGCCACAGGCTTCCATGGACTACACGTCATCATCGGATCCACTTTCCTTATCGTTTGCTTCATGCGCCAAATAATATTCCACTTCACATCAAATCACCACTTTGGCTTTGAAGCCGCTGCTTGATACTGACATTTCGTAGACGTCGTATGATTATTCCTCTATGTATCAATCTATTGATGAGGCTCATAGTCCTTTTAGTATTAACAAGTACAACTGACTTCCAATCAGTTAGTTTCGGTACACTCCGAAAAAGAACAATAAACCTTCTATTAACGTTACTAACGAATACAACCCTAGCCCTACTACTCATACTCATTGCCTTTTGACTCCCCCAACTAAATGTTTATGCAGAAAAAACTAGCCCTTACGAGTGTGGCTTTGACCCAATAGGATCTGCCCGCCTACCCTTTTCTATAAAATTTTTCCTAGTGGCAATTACCTTTCTCCTTTTTGACCTAGAAATTGCTCTCTTACTCCCCTTGCCTTGAGCAATCCAAACAAATAACCTAACAACAATACTTCTTATGGCCTTATTCCTAATCTCTCTACTAGCAGCTAGCCTAGCCTACGAGTGAACCCAAAAAGGCCTAGAATGAGATAAATATGATACTTAGTTTAAAGTAAAACAAGTGGTTTCGACCCACTAGACTGTGATCCAAACTCACAAGTACCAAATGTCTCTAGTCCACATTAATATCCTAATTGCCTTTACAGTATCCCTCACAGGTTTATTGATATACCGATCTCACCTAATATCCGCATTATTATGTCTAGAAGGCATAGTGCTATCATTATTCATCTTAGCGGCCCTTACAATCCTAAACACACACTTCACCCTAGCCAACATAATGCCAATTATTCTCTTAGTATTTGCAGCCTGCGAAGCAGCTATCGGACTAGCCCTACTAGTCATAGTTTCCAATACATATGGTACTGACTATGTACAAAACCTTAACCTCCTCCAATGCTAAAATTTATTATCCCTACTATCATACTTATACCCCTGACTTGATTATCAAAAGGTAATTATATCTGAATCAATACTACAACCCACAGTCTATTAATTAGTTTTACAAGTTTACTTCTACTTAACCAATTTAACGATAACAGTCTCAACTATTCTCTAACATTCTTCTCTGACCCCCTTTCCGCACCACTTTTAATACTAACAATATGACTTCTCCCCTTAATACTAATAGCAAGCCAATCTCACCTCCTAAAAGAACCACTTGCCCGAAAAAAGCTCTACATTACAATACTAATTATACTACAAATCCTCTTAATTATAACCTTCACTGCTATAGAACTAATTATGTTTTATATTACATTTGAAGCCACATTAATTCCTACCCTCATCATCATCACCCGTTGAGGAAACCAAACAGAACGACTTAACGCAGGACTTTATTTCTTATTTTATACACTCATAGGATCTCTCCCCTTACTAGTAGCATTAATATATTTACAAAATACAGTAGGCTCCCTAAACTTCCTACTACTACAATACTGAGCCCAACCATTATCAACCTCCTGATCCAACACTTTCATATGACTAGCTTGCATAATAGCCTTTCTAGTAAAAATACCCCTTTATGGACTACATCTTTGACTACCCAAAGCACATGTAGAAGCCCCTATTGCAGGTTCAATAGTCCTTGCAGCTGTATTACTAAAACTCGGAGGCTATGGAATACTTCGAATCACATCAATTCTTAACCCCCTAACAGAACATATAGCCTACCCTTTCCTTGTATTATCCTTATGAGGAATAATCATAACCAGTTCTATTTGCTTACGCCAAACAGATCTGAAATCACTAATCGCATACTCCTCAGTCAGCCACATAGCACTTGTTATTGCAGCCGTCCTTATCCAAACCCCTTGAAGTTATATAGGAGCTACCGCCTTAATAATTGCTCACGGCCTTACATCCTCCATACTATTCTGCCTAGCAAACTCAAACTACGAACGCACTCACAGCCGAACTATAATCCTAGCACGAGGCCTACAAATCTTTTTTCCACTAATAGCTACTTGATGATTATTAGCATGCTTAACAAACCTCGCCCTACCCCCTACCATTAATCTGATCGGAGAACTACTCGTAATTATATCAACCTTCTCATGATCAAACCTCACCATTATCCTCATAGGGATAAACATTGTAATCACAGCCCTCTACTCCTTATACATACTAATCATAACACAACGTGGCAAACACACACACCATATCAACAACCTCACCCCTACCTTTACACGAGAACATGCCTTAATAGCCCTACACATTATTCCTCTCCTACTCCTGTCACTAAACCCTAAAATCATTCTAGGCCCTCTTTATTGTAAGTATAGTTTAAAAAAACCATTAGTTTGTGAAACTAAAAACAGAAGATATAAACCTTCTTACTTACCGAAAAAGAATTGCAAGAACTGCTAATTCATGCGCTCCACACTTAACAATGCGGCTTTTTCAAGCTTTTAAAGGATAGTAGTTATCCATTGGTCTTAGGAACCAAAAAATTGGTGCAACTCCAAATAAAAGTAATAAACCTCTTTACTTCCTCCACCCTACTCACACTACTTATACTAATCGCCCCCGTTATAGCATCCAGTACAAACTTCTACAAAAATAATAAGTATCAACATTATGTAAAAAATATAACTCTCCTTGCTTTCATCACCAGCCTGATCCCAATGATAATATTTACCCATACAAATCAAGAAATACTCATCTCAAACTGACACTGAATTACCATCCACACTCTTAAACTAACACTCAGCTTTAAAATAGATTACTTTTCACTCATATTTATGCCCGTAGCACTATTCATTACATGATCTATTATAGAATTTTCAATATGATATATGCACTCCGATCCTTACATTAACCAATTCTTCAAATATCTACTCATCTTCCTTATCACTATACTCATCCTCGTCACAGCTAACAACCTCTTCCAATTATTTATTGGGTGAGAAGGAGTAGGAATTATATCCTTCCTACTAATTGGCTGATGATTCGGACGAACAGATGCTAACACAGCCGCTCTTCAAGCAATCCTATATAATCGTATCGGAGACATTGGATTCCTTCTGTCCATAGCCTGATTCCTACACAATACAAATGCATGAGACCTACAACAAATCTTCACACTCAACCAAAATCCCCCAATCCTCCCTCTCATAGGACTCACATTAGCCGCAGCTGGAAAATCAGCCCAATTTGGTTTACACCCATGACTACCCTCAGCAATAGAAGGCCCCACTCCAGTCTCAGCCCTACTTCACTCAAGCACAATGGTTGTAGCAGGAATTTTCCTACTTATCCGCTTTTACCCTCTAACAGAAAACAACAAATTCATTCAAACAATAATACTTTCTCTAGGTGCCCTCACCACCCTATTCACAGCTATCTGTGCCTTAACCCAAAACGATATCAAAAAAATCATTGCTTTCTCCACCTCCAGCCAACTTGGCCTAATAATAGTAACACTAGGCCTCAATCAACCACATCTAGCGTTCCTGCACATTTGTACACATGCCTTCTTTAAAGCTATACTATTCCTGTGTTCTGGCTCTATCATCCACAATTTAAATAACGAACAAGACATTCGAAAGATAGGAGGACTATACAAAATCCTTCCCTTTACCACAACTGCCCTAATCATCGGCTGCTTCGCACTAACAGGAATACCATTTCTTACAGGATTCTATTCTAAAGACCTCATCATTGAAGCCGCCACTTCGTCTTATACCAACGCCTGAGCCCTATTACTAACACTAATCGCCACCTCCATAACAGCCATTTACAGCACTCGCATCATCTTCTTTACTCTACTAGAACAACCTCGCTTCTCTCCCCTCATAAACATTAATGAAACTAACCCCATACTGATTAACCCCATTAAACGCCTATTAATCGGAAGCATCTTTGCCGGATTCATCCTCTCCAACAGCATACCCCCAATAAACACCCCTCTAATGACTATACCCCTATACTTAAAACTAACAGCCCTCATAGTAACAATTCTAGGCTTTATCCTCGCATTCGAAATTAATACCTACTCAAAAAACCTAAAATATCCATACTCACCAGACTCTACTAAATTTTCCACTTTACTAGGTTACTTCCCTACAATCATACACCGCTTACCCCCTCATCTAATCCTAACAATAAGCCAAAAATTCGCAACCTCCCTACTAGACCTAACCTGAACAGAAATGATTCTACCAAAAACAACAGCTCTCATTCAACTAAAAGCCTCTACACTAACTTCAAACCAAAAAGGGCTTATCAAGCTCTACTTCCTATCTTTCCTCATCACCATAACCCTCAGCATGTTACTATTTAATTACCCCGAGTAATCTCTATAATAACCACTACACCAATAAACAGAGATCACCCAGTAACAATAACCAACCAAGTGCCATAACTATACAACGCAGCAATCCCTATAGCTTCCTCACTAAAAAATCCAGAATCCCCTGTATCATAAATAACTCAATCACCCAGCCCATTAAACTCAAACACAATATTCACTTTCCCACCCTCTAAAACATACAACACCACTAACAATTCTAGCACTAAACCTAAAAGAAATCCCCCAAGTACAACCTTATTAGAAACCCAAACCTCAGGATACTGCTCGGTAGCCATAGCTGTTGTATAACCAAACACAACTAATATCCCTCCTAAATAAATTAAAAATACTATTAAACCCAAAAATGAACCCCCAAAACTAAAAACAATTCCACATCCTATAGCACCACCCACAATTAACCCTAAACCACCATAAATCGGTGAAGGTTTTGAAGAAACCCCCACAAGACTAATTACAAAAATAGTGCTCATAATAAAAACAATATACATAGCCATTATTCTCACATGGACTCCAACCATGACCAATGACATGAAAAATCATCGTTGTAATTCAACTACAAGAACCCTAATGACCAACATCCGAAAAACACACCCACTAATAAAAATCATCAATAACGCATTCATTGATCTACCCACTCCATCTAACATTTCCTCATGATGAAACTTTGGCTCCTTACTAGGCCTCTGCCTAATCATACAAATCCTAACAGGTCTATTCCTAGCAATACATTACACGCCAGACACCTCAACTGCTTTCTCATCAGTCGCACACATCTGTCGAGACGTCAACTATGGCTGATTCATCCGCTACCTACATGCAAACGGAGCCTCCATATTCTTCATCTGCCTTTACGCCCACATCGGACGTGGCTTATATTATGGCTCTTATATATTTCAAGAAACATGAAACATTGGTGTACTCCTATTACTAACAGTTATAGCTACTGCATTCGTAGGCTATGTTCTACCCTGAGGACAAATATCATTCTGAGGCGCAACCGTCATCACCAATCTCCTATCAGCAATCCCCTACATCGGTACTACTTTAGTAGAATGAATCTGAGGTGGATTTTCCGTAGACAAAGCAACACTAACACGCTTTTTCGCTTTCCACTTTATCCTCCCATTCATCATCACAGCATTAGTAGCTGTTCACCTGCTATTCCTACACGAGACAGGATCCAATAACCCCACAGGAATCCCATCCAACATAGACATAATTCCATTCCACCCCTATTACACAATTAAAGACATCCTGGGCGCCCTACTCCTAATCCTAACACTACTAACACTAACCCTATTCACCCCTGACCTACTAGGAGACCCTGATAACTACACTCCAGCAAACCCGCTAAGCACCCCTGCACACATCAAACCAGAATGATATTTCCTATTCGCATATGCAATCTTGCGATCAATTCCCAACAAACTTGGAGGAGTACTAGCACTATTACTTTCCATCCTTATCCTAATCTTTATCCCAATACTTCAAACATCCAAACAACGAAGCATAATATTCCGTCCCTTTAGCCAACTCTTATTCTGAACCCTAATCGCAGACCTCCTAACCTTAACATGAATTGGAGGCCAACCCGTAGAACATCCGTACATCATTGTAGGTCAATTAGCATCTATCTTATATTTCCTCCTAATCTTAGTGCTAATACCAACAATCAGCCTTATTGAAAATAAACTCCTAAAATGAAGAGTCTTTGTAGTATAACAAAATACCTCGGTCTTGTAAACCGGAAAAGGAGAACCCCATCCTCCCTAAGACTCAAGGAAGAGACATTAAACCTCACCACCAACACCCAAAGCTGGAATTCTACATAAACTATTCCTTGAAAAAGCTTATTGTACAATTACCACAACACCACAGTACTATGTCAGTATTAAAAGTAATTTGTTTTAAAAACATTTTACTATATACATCACACACGTACAAGTACATACTAATATTTAGTCTTTCCTTATAAATATTCATATGTACATGCTATGTATTATTGTGCATTCATTTATTTTCCATACGATAAGTTAAAGCCCGTATTAATTATCATTAATTTTACATATTACATAATATGCATGCTCTTACATATTATATATCCTCTAACAATTTTATTTCCATTGTATTCTATGGTCGCCTAGTATCAGATCACGAGCTTAGTCACCATGCCGCGTGAAACCAGCAACCCGCTCGGCAGGGATCCCTCTTCTCGCACCGGGCCCATACCCCGTGGGGGTAGCTAATAGTGATCTTTATAAGACATCTGGTTCTTACTTCAGGACCATTCTAGTCTAAAATCGCCCACTCGTTCCCCTTAAATAAGACATCTCGATGGACTCATGACTAATCAGCCCATGCCCAACATAACTGAGGTTTCATACATTTGGTATTTTTTAATTTTTGGGGGGGGGCTTGCACCGACTCAGCTATGGCCTTAGAAAGGCCCTGTCACAGTCAAATAAATTGTAGCTGGGCCTGTGTGTATTTTTGATTGGACTAGCACAACCAACAGGTGTTATTTAATTAATGGTTACAGGACATAGTACTCTATTATTCCCCCCGGGCTCAAAAAACCCTATTTCATAGAGGTTTAAACCCCCCTTCCCCCTTACAAAACTAATCGTCTGCTTTGATATTCACCACCCCCCTACAGTGCTTCGTCCCTAGATCCACGCACACTTTTTTTAATAAATCAATACTAAATCTGACACAAGCCCCATAATGAAATTATACAAATAATTTTCTACTCCACAA